TTTTATCTTGATATGTTTTGTAGGATAGAATCCAAATCTATCACAAGGTCCCCAATTAGACAATGGAATTCTGTCTGCTATATATTATTATTATTTTTTATTATAAAGTGCTTCTGAATTGATCTTATCTTTTAAAAATTTTAAATTTTTTGTTGAGTAATAACTTAACCTTTAAATAAAAAGTTTTTTGTAGAAATCTCAATAAATATTTCAACCTAGCATTTTTGATTACGAAAAAAACGATACATTGCATTAGTTCACGAAACATTACAAGAATTATATCTCTCTAAAAAAGATCTTTTTTGTAGTGCAATTTAATTCTTTCGAGTTTATTTTTTTGTTCCTATTCTCCTTTCTCATAAAAAGGTACTTTAAGTAAAGGATTACTTCGTTCTTGATAGTTATTTACTTAATCGGTGGATAGGAAAATACTCTGGATCGGAATCGTGGGGAGTACTCCTTCATCATTTCTACCAACATAAAGCCCCAATTAGAATCCCTTTTATGCTATGCAGTATGAACATAAAAACCCTGTTGAATAACTTACATAATCTCTATTACGAATCCTTTGTGTACCTTGGTGTTCCTAACTATCCACTCTTTTTGGTCAAAAGGACCTCGCTCATTAGGGTAATACATGTCTGTTAATAGCTATTAAAATCCCTAGATAGTTGCTCCTTTTGAACCCGCTTCAAGTCATGATGACTAATCACTCAATCTTGGGGTAAATAGTATATAATGCTTATGTTTACTTTCACTTAACACTTGTACATAGGAAATGAGACTGAATCTTTTTACTGCAAAGTAAGAAACTGTTTTTTTCACTCATATAACTATCTGGTTTAGTTCATCAACCCGAATGATGAATAAAAAAAAAAAATGTATATTCAACTCATGAAATTTCCTTCCTAGAAAGAAAAGACATAGAGGAAATTTTATGTCTTAACGAATCACACGTAGAGATATTGATAACACACATAGAGTTAATGGTATTTCATAACTAATTGATTGAGCAGCAGCCCGTAAACCACCTAAAAAGGAATATTTATTATTTGATCCATAACCTGACATAAGAAGGCCCACGGGAGCAATACTTGAAATGGCAATCCATAAAAAAACACCAATACTTAAATCGGCTAGAACAAGGCGATATCCAAAAGGAATTACTAAAGAACTTAGTATAATTGATGTGACTGCTATGGATGGTCCGATACTGAATAAACGAGTATCTCCTCTTGATGGAAGAAGATTCTCTTTGAAAAGTAATTTTGTACCATCTGCTAAAGCTTGAAGAATTCCCAAAGGCCCGGCGTATTCAGGGCCAATACGTTGTTGTATCCCCGCAGATATTTCTCTTTCTAACCAAACAATTACTAGTACACCTATTGTGATTCCTAATACAGGAGTAAAAATAGGGACAAGCATCCATATGATCTCATATACCTCTTTTAAGGATTCCAATCTAAAAAAAGAATTGATAGCTTGTACTTCTGTTGTATCTATTATCATTTTAACGATCAACTTCTCCCATAATGATATCTATGCTACCTAGTATTGTCATAATATCAGCCAATTTCATTCTTTTAACTAATTGAGGAAGGATTTGCAAATTGATAAAACCGGGTGGTCGGATTTTCCATCTCCAAGGAAAAACACCCTTATCTCCTATCAGAAAAATTCCTAATTCTCCTTTTGGGGCTTCGACTCTCACATAAAGTTCTTGTTTTGACAATTCAAAAGTAGGAGAAGGTTTTTTACTGATAAATCGATAGTCAAAATCATTCCATTCGGGATCCCATACTTTATCAAAGCGCCGGATTTCTAAATTCTCATAGGGCCCCCCCGGAATTCCTTCTAAAGCCTGTTGAATAATTTTTATTGATTCTGTCATTTCACCGATTCGTACTAAATAACGAGCTAATGAATCCCCTTCCTTTTGCCATTGAACTCCCCAATCAAATTCATCGTAAGACTCATAATGATCAACCTTTCGAAGATCCCATTGTATTCCGGAAGCTCGTAGCATTGGTCCCGATAAACCCCAATTTATTGCCTCCTCTCCGCCAATAATGCCTACTCCCTCAACTCGCTCTAAAAAAATAGGATTCCGTGTAATAAGCCTTTGATATTCAGTAACTCTTGTTAAAAAATAATCACAAAAATCCAAACATTTATCTACCCAGCCATAAGGTAAATCAGCAGCGACTCCTCCAATACGAAAATAATTATGCATCATTCGCATACCGGTAGCAGCTTCGAATAGGTCATATATCAATTCTCTTTCTCGAAAAATATAGAAGAAGGGGGTCTGTGCGCCAATATCTGCCATAAAAGGGCCAAGCCATAACAAATGCGAAGCTATACGACTTAACTCTAACATAATGACTCTGATATAGCTGGCCCTTTTAGGCACTTGAATATTGCCTAACTGCTCTGGTGCATTTACAGTTATTGCTTCAGTGAACATAGTAGCTAAATAATCCCAACGTGTTACATAAGGTAAATATTGTATAATTGTTCGGTTTTCCGCAATTTTTTCCATTCCTCTATGTAAATAACCCAATATCGGTTCACAGTCAATAACATCTTCACCATCTAGAGTAACAATGAGTCGAAGAACACCGTGCATTGATGGGTGCTGAGGGCCCATATTGACTATCATAAGGTCATTTCGTGTAGCTGGTGCAGTCATAGGTTTTTTCCCGATTCATTCTTCCATGAATTGCTGAAAGCGAAAAGAGGTTCATCAAAATTTAAGCGAAAATTAAAAATGACTCTTCAAATTAATGATTTTTTGTTTCTCGAATCTCCAACTGTCCGATTAATTCTTTATAACGTACTCTATTTTTTTTTGACAAATAGGCGAGCAGCCGTTGACGTTTTCCTAGAATTTTACGCAGACCTCTCTGAGATAAATAGTCTTTTTTGTGCAATTCCAAATGTGAAGTAAGTCTTCGTATCCTATTGGTGAAACTCACTACTTGAAATTCAACAGACCCCTTGTTGTCTTCGTTTTCCTCTTTCAAAATAATTGCACTGAATGGATTTTTTATCATAAAAAAAGCTCCTTCTACCCTTTAATTTACATATAAAATATTTTATTTGATCAGTAATAATAATATTAGTCATTTTAATGTAGTAATTAGTATACACAAGAATTTTAATTTTAGTTGGACAGGGATAAAAAAGTAGATGGTACGTTTTTACACTTACAACGTCAAATAATTTAGACCTAAAATTCGGAATATTCCATATATTCGTTTATTTTATAGATTTTATCCAAACAAATTGATACGTCATTGACTTAGTATTAAATAAAAAAGATCTAATATTAGACTGGGACGTAAGACAGGGCATATGTGCATCTGTTTGCTTTTCTATATGGTACAGAATATATAGGAAAAATGTACCATCAACCAATTTTTAATTGTGGATATATTCTTAACAAACTAAAACAGCTTCCATTATTGGTATTAAACCAATATCTATTCATACAAGCTAAGTCTTCTAATCGATAATTAGGCCAAATAAATAACTTTAATTTAATTAATTCGTTTTTATCTCTATCAAGATGCTTTTTTTGATCCAAAAAAGGATTCCTGTTTTTTATGTTCTTTTTGTTACAAAATACTCGATTTTTATCCACACTATTTATATTCTTTGAGTTGAAAGAAATTAGAATTCTCAATTCTCTACGACGTCTAGATGATAAAATTTTTTCAGGAACGATAAAATCATAATGTTTTTTGTCTCTCTTTCGAATTATTATTTGATATCTTGGGATAGATTCATCCAATTTATTTTTATTGATATATCTTTGTTCTCGATATCTTTGAGGAGTTTGGTACTTACTTTTATGAACCAACGATATACCTACGGTTTGATATATAATAAAGTATCCGTCGTTTTTTACAGACAAACGAATGGGATCGATAAAAAAAATCCCCTTTTTATTCAATTCTATAGGAGTCAATTTTTTTCGAATCACCATTATATCCAGATTTATTTCTTTCCTTTGAATAGACGATATAGTAGTATCTCTTGGATTTATCAGTCCAAGCAAGTAACAATATATCTTGATATTATTGATCATCCTTTCAGTTAAATTCGGAATTAAACCATCGTCTATTATCCATTGAAAAAGCAAATAGTGTTTCCGTAAGAAAATCATTTCTGGTCTCATCTTATTCCGGATCTTATATTGTTTTTTCATTTTATCTTGGTTTTGTGAATATGATCCAAGGCCTCTTCGGCCCGCGGGTTCTTTTTCTTCTTGATTTCGATTCATTAATTCAGAATATCTTTTTTCATTCGATGGTCTAAAAAAATTTAATTTTTTCTTTTCATTGATGTTTTTCTTTTTATTTAAATTTAAAAAAAGTAATTTGCTTGGTATAATCCATGGTTTTATTTTGTATACATTATAAAGTGGCACAAATTCTGGGAAGAACGGAAGTTTCAGATTTGTCGATATTGGGTTTAGGATTTCTTCATTCATTTCCATCCAATCAAAAAAGAGTTTCTTGTCATTGATTGGATTTATTTCTAAATCTTGATGAATCATCAGATAAAAAATATCGTTTTTATCCATTTTCTCAATTTTTTGGTAATTCTTACTTCCAAGCTTAGTATTTCTATTACTGCTATAATCCATTTTGGTCCAGGCCTCAATATCTATTTTTTGTCTTAGAAAAAAATTGAGAATTGTCCAATCAAAATATTTTCTATCTGGATTTTTTTGCATATACATAATATCGCCCTTTTCTAGATAATGATTGATAGGAATTTCCTCCAGGCTTTCAAATAAATTTTGTTTATAATTGTTGTAATTAAAAGTAATTTTTTGGTTGTTATTTAATTCTGATGGTGATCCATAAATAATATATGAGGACTTCTTAATTTCAGAATCAATAGATTTATATGATAAAAGATTATATATATAGTATTTTGTAAAATTATCTTTTTGGTTTGGTAATGGATATACTTTAAAATCCTTTTGTTTTTTGTGATAAAGTAATCGATCTTTTTCATACGAATTCCATTTTGTTAAATATTTATTTTGGGTAATACCACCTTCATTTATTGTAGTTCGCCATTTTTGTGGTATTAATTCAAACCATCTAATCTGAGATAAATTGTATTGATAATGACCTCTTAACCAGTTTTTCCATTGATTCGTTTCAGAACTTGAAAGTTTTGTATGTCTTAATTCGGAATGAAATATTCCTTGTGTTACAAAATAATTTTTTATTGCAGTCTTAAGAAAAACGGGAGTTCCATGATACTCAAAAATAGATCTTAACTTATACAAATTAATAACTTGGGTTTGTGATAATTTGTAAAATACATATGCTTGTGATAAAGAGGATAAGTCAAAAAAAAAATGTGAATTCCTCTTACTATTCTTAATATTGTAAAGTTCACTTTTTAGAGTCGAAATAAAGTTAATTTCTTTTTTGTTTTTTTTATTTTTTATTTCTTGGTTTGTTTTATTATTGTAAATGTATTTATCAAAACAAAAATTTCTTGATTCAAGAACTAGTTGTGTAGGAATTCTGGCAATATGAATGATACATAGAAAGATATCGATGTATATTCTTTTAATGAAAATTTTTATAAACAAATCTAATTTATAGATTAATCGATTGATTCTTTTTTTTATTTTTAATATTTTACAAAAAATTTTTGGTGATTTTTCTTTTCCATTATAACTTGTTTTGTTAGGACTACTTCTTTTCTTGGCGTTGCTGTTTTTTTCTTTTGTAAGACTCTTTGTTTTCTTTCTGATTGTGCTTGTTCTATCAGCCAGATTTTTAATTTTTTTTTCTCTCAGTGAATAATTTGTATTATCTGTAGATTTAATTTTTCTAAACGAGTCGTGAATTATCTTATTCCTAATTATAGAATCTTTTTTTTGGTTAGTTTCGCCGGATTCATACACCTTTCTCAATATAAAGAATCGAGTTGGATGTACTTTTAAGAGTTCTTTTTTTATTTTTTTTATAAACAGAAATAAAACGTTTTTGATAACCACCCTTTTTGGTTCTTTTGAATCTTGTAGAAAATTTTTTGTTCTTTCTTTTAAAACGCTTAGAACTCGAAAATGCTTATTTTTAGTTTTTCGTATTTTTTTTTTAAGTTCTTTAAAAATAGGCTTAAAAAAGGAAGGTTTGGGGGGGACAGAACCAAAGGGAAGGGTAGTTTGCGTTCCCCAAGCCGTTAAAAAAGAAAACTTTTGTTGTTCTTTCTTTAGATCTTTATAAGAAGAAAAAGAGGGCCTCAATTTGTATCTGTGCCAAGGTTTCAAATAAAAAGGAAATACTATTTTTATCTGAATACCATCTTTAAACCAATTTCTGGGAAGTTCGAGTTCTGATACTTGAACACCGTTATAGGTACATATAATATGCTTTTCTCTATTCCACTCATCGAAGTCCTCAGCCCACTCAGGGGGTTGAGATAATAAAATACGCCCAATATTTTTAACTATTATCAATGAAGGTAATAAAATATATTTTCTAAAAATAGATTGAATTATTAAAATTAAACTTCTTGTTACTTGTGGATATGGAACAAAATCCCAGGCTTCCGCGATTTTTATCCACGTTTTTTCCTTTATTTTGTTCTCTTCTTCCTTTTGTCTTTTTTTTTGGTCCTCTGTATAATCTTTAAATTCTGCTCCTTTACCCATCCAATTTCTAAAAAAAAATTTCATCTGTTCAGGGATATTAAAAGAAAAAAGGGGGGATTTTTTTATTCTGTCCAAAAAAAGGGGGGAATGCGCATTTGCTTGAAACAATTTCGAAATAAAAGTTTTACGCCTTTGAACACGCATAGAACCTTTGATGAATTCTCGACGAAAATCTGATTCTTCCGAATAGTCTCTAATAGACACCCAGTTTTTGACACTTGCTTTGCGACTACGTTTAGTAGGCCTATAAATTATTACACGATTCCTTTTTCTTGAACGTATATGATAATCCAACGGTAGGCCTTCATGAGCTGCGCCCGACAGGAATTCCAATTCGGTAATAAGTTTGTATGACCATCTAGGGACTTTTTTACTGATTTCTTTTATTACAAATTTTTGTTTTGTTTTTTGACCATTAGGGCTAGTTAGAATTGTATTCAATAAAAATTTGTAAAATTTGGCTCTTTTTTCTGAACCAATCCTTCCTTGTTCTTTTTCTGAAAATAAAGAGAGGCCCTTCCAATTTAAACTCGATCCCGATTCTCTATCAAATTTACTGATTAAAGTAAATAAATGACGATTTTCCGTTGAAAAAGTTTTTTTATCAAATCGGTCTATTTTCTGTTCAACCTCTTGGTAATCAGTATCAGGAAGAAGGAGACTATGAATCTTATTAATTTCCATCGTCTCTATGAAATTTTCTAACGAAATTTTATTTATGATTGAAGGTGAAATTTTTTTTTTGATTGTTCCCCGATATAACCCATTCAAAACGGGATCATACATTTTAGGCAAGTAATATTTTCTAG